GAAAGATTTCCTATCTTTTCTTTCAACTCAGGAGAAATACGGTCAGGCGGCGCTAATTCGAATCCCTCGGGCAAAATAAGAACAGCACCCACATTTAACCCTCCCTTTTTCCCATTACCAAGAACTTGTTTCAGTTGCATATCATAAGGAATTCGAAGAACTGCTTCAAATACAGTATCGGGAAGCACAGCTTGGGGAACTTCAATATCCACGGGCTTATTAGCTAAATGGCAATTGGCACATACAATTCGTCCGGTTGCTTCTCGTGGGTTTTCATAACCCTGCTGCGCAAAAATGGGATATGCATTTGAAATAGATGTCCGAGTTATTACGTATATCATGATCGATACAGAAATCGATCGAATCATCTGTTCCTTTACCCAAGAAAAAGTATTTCTATTTTCCATATCCAATCGCAGATCCCAGAATTTCTACAATAAATTAGATAGGTAGCTAAGCTAATCTAGTTCCCTATACACGAGTCTGTTGTCATTCTACTGCAACAGTTGTACTGGAATGATGAATACCTTGAGCAGGTAGAAATAGAAAGAATTTTGCTAAAATGGAAAAGGGCTTTCTTTCTAAAGGAAGAAAGATGCTAATTTGATTAATATCAGGAAATCAAATGAGTTTATGCTTCACTAATTGAATGATAAATGACTACAAGCGAAGGAGATAGACGGTTTAAAGAAAAAAAGATCCAAAATTTAAAACATGTATCTAGAATCACTGGAAAACTACAAACAAAAATAGTGAAAATTAGCTCATTAGGAGCCCATCCAAGATCGTTGTAGACCCAACGAATTAGTAGTTCCCAACCGCGGGTGGAGTGAAATCCAACAAAAAAATCAGTAACTAAAAGAATCAAAAAAGCTTTTATTGAGTCATTTAAGTTATAGAAGAATTCCTGAACCCAAGAATTCAAAATGACAAGTTCCTCTTTACCCAGAAAAAAAGAACCACTTAGAATAGCCAAACAGATTATATTTGTCGAGAAATGCAAAATGATATGGAGATGATCCTCATTATCTATTTTGACCAATTGTATTATTTCCTTGTGTATTCCTATAGGAGGTTTTTGTACATGTGTCTTCGGTTTCTCTTTTATCATTTCGTCCAAGAGAAAAAGTTCTTCTAATTCTATGAATCTTTCTAGAACCTTTTTCTCTTGAATATCAGTTAAGAGAGTTTCAGATTGCCTGGTATTCCACCAATTCTTAATCCAAAGTTCCAGACATTTGTTAAAAGAGAAAGAGACTCCCCAGGGCAAAAGTACGATAAATACAAGATATAGGAAAGAAGGCAATGCTTTCTTTTTTTTCATTTTTGATCTGTAAATTGAGTTGTTAATGAATCTGCTTCATTCGCTGACTCTATTTCATTCGCTGACTCTATATGATATTTCTTTTTATTTGAAGCAAAAATTCTATAACAAGGTTTGAGACCTTGTATCTATTCCTCTTTTTTGTATACTAGTGGAATTTCATTGCATTGGGTTCTTTCTTAGATCTAGATGGAGTGGAATAGAGAAATAGAATAAAAAAAAAAGCCCTTTCGGATGAAAATGGAAGAATATTATACCATATATCTCACTTGGACAAAACAAATTAGAAGCAATTTTCTCTTATCCTCGTTTGTTCCTTTCTTTAGATAAATACTCCAAAATCCCCTTACAATAACGAATCCAATTCATTCAATTCATTTCAAAAAAATTAAATCGGTATTCAAAATACTTCAATTGGTACGCGCAAGAAATAGGCCAATTCGGCAGCTTTTTGTTCAATTTCTCGTGGAGTAAAAAACTTCTCATCAGTACGAGTCAAGGGAATGACCCCCTGGCCCCGGATTTCCATATAAAGGATACGACGAGGATAAAGACCCTCTTTAACCTGAATTCTAATTGATTGGATATCCCGCATAAGGAATCGAAGGAAGACGCGACGTTTTATTCCAGGGAATCCCCAACGAAAAATGCACACTATTCCCTCTTTTCTATCGAATCGGTCATAACCACTGCCTACATTCCACAAAATAGTGCACCACAAGTAGGAGCTAATGAATAGGCCCGCGATTCCGTAGAAAGACATCACGACCCCCTGTGGAAAAAAAAGAATTTGTTGAGATGGAAGTACAGATATCATATTCTTACCAAGATAACTGGAAGCCCCAACCGATAAAAATCCTAGTGAACCTAGAAAAAGAATACAGGCCCAGAAAAAATTACCTCTTTTTCGAGAACCTTTTAGAAGTTCTATCCATATGTGTTCTGATCGCCAATTCATATTAGATATACTAAATCCAGCAGCGGTCGATTGAAATTGAGAGAATAAGCTAAATAATTTTGACTTTACTTTTTTTGATTCTGAAATCGCCTTCAGTAACTAGTACTCCTGTGAAATAATTGGTTAGATACATTGACTTTCTATTCAAAAAATATCTGTTGATCCACTTAAAATAAAACTCGCTATACCCGGCTCCGCATATGCATGCATTTATGCTCGTAGCCTATATCCGCATCCATAGCCGTTTTTCATTTTTCATTTGTGTGTAGAAAGAGCCACATACCCTACCATATTATATTACTTACACTAAAAAATATCTGTATTATGATCCTGCGTGGAAATACATTGAGAAAATTCGGCCCCATTGGTTCTAGACAATCTTATTTTTCTGCACATAAAGAAATAAAGAAGCCATTGCAATTGCCGGAAATACTAAGCCTACTAAAGGCACGAAAATAGAAGGTAAGTTAAAATCCGTCATAGAATAGGTGTCTCAATTCAAATTTACTATTTCTATCTATTCGAAAAATATCTTAAGATTCTTATAATATAATTAAGTATATCTATTATAAGGAATATTGACTATTGTATTTTTTAGTTTGCAAAATAAAGATTTTTTATAGAATACTATAGAATACTAAAGTATTCTATAAAAAAAAATGAATGGAATGGATAATAAGAAAATTGCAAAAAAGGAGATTAAAAAGATTTGATTTTTCTTTTCCCGTCCTCATGACCTTTCTATCCTTCTAATCGAACTTGAAATTGGATTCAAAAGAAAGCGATTGTGAAAATGAAATACCTCTTTCAGAATACCCTTTAAAATTTGAAAAGGTCTCAGTACGACTTTTAGTCGAATGCGCCCATTTCGAATCCTAAATCAGTTTCGTCTACCTACTTCCACATGCAATACTTCTTCAACCACTCTCGGACCCCCACAAACGCAAGATGCGCGTCAGGTTTTGAAATAAGGATATCCCCCAACCCCAGTATACCGAAACTCGCTCTTATCCTATCCCACCGGTTGTAAGGATTCATACATAGGGCTTTTTAGTTGATTGATAGTGCCGTAAAGTTGAAGCTTTTTTAGACTTTTTTATTAAGCTGTAATTTCCTTCCTGCATACGTGCTCCTCTATCCTCTAGAAGCTCATACAATAATGCGCGGTAAAGGCGGAAAAATAGCATACTCAATCAAAATCAAAGGGCAAATTCTCTTACCTACTACAGATCTCATACTACCCCCTTAGACTTTTTAAGGCGATATACCACCCAAAGGGTATGAAAATGCCGGGTGGAGTTAGCTTTTCGACGAAAACCCGTCCCGTGCAGCGAAGTCCTGTTAGTAAGACCCCGCGCAAGACACAAGAATGGATTATAGAAGAATATTATTCCGAATACTCCTCCGGACGCGTATAGTAGCATTGCGATTCCTAATCTTTTTTCATTGATTCTTTCCCAATAAATAAAGATTTTTTCTGTAAATACTGCGTATTTGATTCCATTATCATATGATAATACTATATTTGTATTTATTTATTGTATTATACCTTTATATATTCTAAATATATAGAATAGAGGAATCTCGATTTGTCAAGTCTCATGATCGTATCAAGATCTATTTTTATTCGGCTCAATCTTTTTTTTAAGATTGAGCCGAGTTTAATTGCAATCAATTAGAAGAATAAAGAAGAATTACTGCATTTCGTAACTGCTTTTTTCTCTTTCTATTTCGCTTCTTTTTTATTTAGACCTTCTTTATATCTAGTTTTATCTACTTATCTAGTTTATCTACCGGCTCGAACTCGAATTTGATCGCCTTCCATATTTCACAAGCTGCGGCTAGTTCAGGACTCCATTTGCTAGCTGCTCGGATAATTTCATTACCTTCACGAGCAAGATCGCGCCCTTCGTTACGAGCTTGTACACAAGCTTCTAAAGCCACCCGATTAGCTACTGCACCAGGTGCATTTCCCCAAGGATGTCCTAAAGTTCCTCCACCAAATTGTAATACGGAATCATCTCCAAAGATTTCGGTCAGAGCTGGCATATGCCAAACATGAATACCCCCTGAAGCCACCGGTATAACACCTGGCATAGATACCCAGTCCTGAGTGAAAAAGACACCGCGAGCACGATCTTTTTCAATAAAATCATCGCGCAATAAATCAACAAAACCTAAAGTCATTTCGCGTTCCCCTTCTAACTTACCTACTACTGTACCGGCGTGGACATGATCTCCCCCAGACATACGCAATGCTTTAGCTAATACACGAAAATGCATACCATGATTTTTCTGTCTATCAATAACTGCATGCATTGCCCGGTGAATGTGAAGAAGTAGGCCATTGTCGCGGCAATAATGAGCCAAAGTAGTATTTGCGGTGAATCCCCCAGTTAAGTAGTCATGCATTACAATAGGAACCCCTAATTCCCTCGCAAATATAGCTCTCTTCATCATTTCTTCGACTGTACCTGCAGTCGCATTCAAGTAATGCCCCTTGATTTCACCGGTTTCGGCCTGTGATTTATAAATTGCTTCGGCACAAAAGACAAAACGGTCCCTCCAGCGCATAAATGGTTGTGAGTTTACGTTTTCATCATCTTTGGTAAAATCAAGTCCACCGCGTAGACACTCATAACACGCTCTACCGTAATTTTTTGCGGATAATCCCAATTTTGGTTTAATAGTACATCCCAAAAAAGGACGGCCGTACTTGTTCAACTTATCCCTTTCAACTTGGATACCATGAGGCGGACCTTGGAAAGTTTTTGAATAAGTAGTGGGAATTCGCAGATCCTCCAGACGTAGAGCGCGTAGGGCTTTGAAACCAAATACGTTACCCACAATGGAAGTAAACATGTTAGTAACAGAACCCTCTTCAAATAGGTCTAATGGATAAGCTACATAAGCGATATATTGATTTTCCTCCCCAACAACGGGCTCAATGTGATAGCATCGCCCTTTGTAACGATCAAGACTGGTAAGTCCATCAGTCCAAACAGTTGTCCATGTACCAGTAGAAGATTCGGCAGCTACTGCAGCCCCTGCTTCTTCGGGCGGAACCCCGGGCTGAGGAGTTACTCGGAATGCTGCCAAGATATCAGTATCCTTGGTTTCATACTCCGGGGTGTAATAAGTCAATTTATAATCCTTAACACCAGCTTTAAATCCAACACTTGCTTTAGTTTCTGTTTGTGGTGACATAAGTCCCTCCCTACAACTCATGAATTAAGAATTCTCACAACGACAGGGTCTACTCGATATGGATTAGGCGTAAATGAAACCTTTGCAAAAATCTTTTAAAACAAAAAGGGTATTCAATTAATATCAACTCATTAAAGAAAATGGAGGGCATGCTTAAGTTAATGAATATGTTTCATTCATATATAAGGCGTACACCCTGTGTATGTTCTATCCTATAGGAATTCTACTATAGGAATTCGATAGGAATTGAGTTGTTGTTATGGTAAGTTAACATGGTTCGTTATTAAACCATGGATTTGATTCACCAAATCCATCATTATTGTATACTCTTTGATAGATATAGCGCAACCCAAATCAATCCCTAATCCTTATTTTACAAGTTCTTAATAGGCCCCTTTCTTATTTTGAATGTAAATACCTAAATACTAAGAAAATTCTCTGTTGACAGCAATCTATGCTTCACAGTAGTATATATTTTGTATATCGAAGTCCTAGATAGGAAAGTAGAGTAGGGACAGATCCTCCACAAAAGGCGAAATGTATATGAAAAAAAAAGATTGATTGAACTTTCCAACGGACTCATTCCATGAGTAAACGATTGAATGGGATTCGCTTGGGCAACGAAATCAAGTCCTCGTCCCCCTTTCTCTCTTATTGAATTAACTAATTCATTTCCTTTTGACTTTTGGATTTTTGGCTATTTTTTTGGATTTGATTTGGCATTATTCAACAAGAAAAAATTCGACAAATTCCTTTTTTTTTTGAAAATTATGTGATAATTATGAGAACCAATCCTACTACTTCTCGTCCCGGGGTTTCCACAATTGAAGAAAAAAGCACAGGGCGTATCGATCAAATTATTGGACCCGTGCTGGATATCACTTTTCCCCCGGGCAAGTTACCTTATATTTATAACGCTTTGGTAGTCAAGAGTAGAGACACTGCCGGTAAGGAAATTAATGTGACTTGTGAGGTACAACAATTATTAGGAAATAATCGAGTTAGAGCTGTAGCTATGAGTGCTACAGACGGGTTGATGAGAGGATTGGAAGTGATTGACACGGGAGCTCCTCTCAGTGTTCCAGTCGGTGGAGCTACTCTCGGACGAATTTTCAACGTTCTTGGGGAACCTATTGACAATTTGGGTCCTGTAGATATTAATGCAACATTCCCTATTCATAGATCTGCGCCTGCCTTTATCGAGCTAGATACGAAATTATCCATCTTTGAAACAGGTATTAAGGTGGTCGATCTTTTAGCTCCTTATCGACGTGGAGGAAAAATAGGATTATTTGGGGGGGCTGGAGTAGGTAAAACAGTACTCATCATGGAATTAATCAACAACATTGCTAAAGCTCATGGAGGCGTATCCGTATTTGGCGGAGTAGGGGAACGGACTCGTGAAGGAAATGATCTTTATATGGAAATGAAGGAATCCGGAGTAATTAATGAAAAAAATTTTGAGGAATCAAAGGTAGCTCTAGTCTATGGTCAAATGAATGAACCGCCGGGAGCTCGTATGAGAGTTGGTTTAACTGCCCTAACTATGGCAGAATATTTCCGAGATGTTAATAAGCAAGACGTGCTTCTATTCATCGATAATATCTTTCGTTTTGTTCAAGCAGGATCGGAGGTATCCGCCTTATTAGGGAGAATGCCCTCCGCAGTGGGTTATCAACCTACTCTTAGTACAGAAATGGGTTCTTTGCAAGAAAGAATTGCTTCTACAAAAAAGGGATCCATAACTTCGATCCAAGCAGTTTATGTACCTGCGGACGATTTGACCGACCCTGCTCCTGCCACAACATTTGCACATTTGGATGCTACTACCGTACTTTCCAGAGGATTAGCTTCCAAGGGTATTTATCCAGCAGTAGATCCTTTAGATTCAACCTCAACTATGTTACAGCCTCGGATCGTTGGCAACGAACATTATGAAACTGCGCAAAGAGTTAAGGAAACTTTACAACGTTACAAAGAACTTCAGGACATTATCGCAATTCTTGGGTTGGATGAATTATCAGAGGAGGATCGTTTAACTGTAGCAAGAGCACGAAAAATTGAACGTTTCTTATCACAACCGTTCTTTGTGGCAGAAGTTTTTACCGGTTCTGCAGGAAAGTATGTTGGTCTTGCAGAAACAATTAGGGGATTTCAACTAATCCTTTCCGGAGAATTAGACGGCCTACCCGAACAAGCTTTTTATTTGGTGGGTAACATCGATGAAGCTAGCACGAAAGCTATAAACTTAGAAGAGGAGAACAAATTGAAGAAATGAAATTAAATCTTTATGTACTAACTCCTAAGCGAATTATTTGGGATTGTGAAGTGAAAGAAATCATTTTATCTACTAATAGTGGCCAAATTGGCGTATTACCAAACCACGCCCCCATTAACACAGCTGTAGATATGGGTCCTTTGAGAATACGCCTCCTCAACGACCAATGGTTAACGGCGGTTCTGTGGAGCGGTTTTGCGAGAATAGTTAATAATGAGATCATCATTTTAGGAAATGATGCGGAACTGGGTAGTGACATTGATCCGGAAGAAGCTCAACAGGCACTTGAAATAGCCGAAGCTAACTTGAGTAGAGCTGAGGGTACGAAAGAGTTGGTTGAAGCGAAGCTAGCTCTCAGACGAGCTAGGATACGAGTCGAGGCTATCAATTGGATTCCCCCATCCAATTGAATACAATCCAATGGTTTAGTTGATACAAAGAAAAAGGGAAGAGGGGTAGAAAAAGTTATTAGATAGCGAAGCGAAGTAAGTCCAATGCTATCTAGTAATTTTTCTACCTACCTACCTACTATTGGATTTGAACCAATGACTCCCGCCGTATGAAAGCAATACTCTAACCACTGAGTTAAGTAGGCAATTTATCACCACAAAGGAAGACCCATTACTTCGATCGATTATAGATCGAATCCTTTTTATAAGCAATACTGCTCCGTTATTGGTATGTTATATGTTATTGGTATGTTATATAGTAAACAGATCAAAGAGATATCCTCTGGCATTAGAGAATATTCATCTTGACAAGAAATTATCTATATGTTAAGATATCTCTGACAAGGGCTATAGCTCAGTTCGGTAGAGCAACTCGCTTACACGTGCGCCAATGCTTTTCAAGGGAGCTTATTATGCAATGAACATAATTGATCTTATTGCAAAATCAATGTCTTACTTCATGGATTCGAGAGAATAGGAGAACAGTAGCCTGACAAACAGTCGGTTCAGTCCGATTCAGGTGCCAATTCAGGTGCCTAATCAAATAGAACCCTTATTGATTTGCTAGTTGATAAGGTAAATATCCAGCCCACTAAATGCTAGGCGTAATGAGGATAAGGGCCTCCAAAAAACTTCTTTTCGTTCTATGAACTTTAGGGTGTATGAAGTCTCATAGTCAACTCTTGCAGCGGAACGATAGAGACTCCATTTCACTTAGGTTGATTTAATTTAGGCCGGAGGCAGACCTAAGTCAAGGTAATCCTCCTTTGAAACACTTTGGTATTGCTCCTAGATAGATCATAATACAAATAATCAATCAGAGCACAGGGAGCCATCTCATTATCTTTCCGTAAAGAAAAACTATGGTGGACTAACTGATCTTTACATCAGTTGATGAAAGAGCCCAATGCAAAAAAATGCATGTTGGGTCTTTGAAACAGTTCGAATCATTTCGATAATAATCCGTTTGATCTGTTTTACCGAGAAGGTCTACGGTTCGAATCCGTATAGCCCTAATATGTCCTTTTTTTAGATTTTAGGATAGAGATCCTATGTTTCCTTTAGTATAGTTTTCATTTCCTCATTAGTACTTGTTTATAGACTGGACGGTCGCTTGCGCCATAGAATAGAGATAAAAGCATTACCACAGGCTCATTCATCGAAAATCTTAGAGACAGGAAAAGAAAAACGAATTTCTATCAAATCAATAGAAGGAAGGATCCCTTACCTGATTTGAATTCCATCCTCCTTCAAATAGGATATGCTCTAAGTCCCTAGATTTCCCTATAATAACTGCAATGATTTTCTCCATCTTGCGAATTCCTACTTTGTTTGAAGTATATTACTTTGCTTATATATACATTATCTAAATCGATCTACTTTAAATAAAATCCAAAAATAAAGAAAGAGTAAATAAGAAAACAGAATATTCTGTCTCATAGTTCTGAAATAGAGTTCTTTATTTTTATAGTATTACTCCTCATTAGGCTGCATACATTAGTCATCCTATCTTAATTAGGTTCTAATTTCTAATTAGAAATAGAATGGAAATCAAAAAGAAAGGGAGTCGGGATTCCATTGGATGAATCTTTAAAGAAGACAGGGCACAGAGGAAACAAAGGCTAAACTAAGTGCTTTGGTTTGAGCAAAACGGATTCTTGTTTCACCGAGGAAAAGAGAGAAGTTCTGGATAAATTGACAACGCTGACTTGAATTGACTAATTCAGTTCCGCCTATTCCACATTAATGGGAGTACATTTATGTTTCTGCTTCACGAATATGAT